TATTCTTAATCTTTTAATGATGCAGTTGTAAGTGGCGGTTCTATTTTTTCACTGAAGGTTAATTTTTAGTTGGAGAAGGTTGAAGCCGGAGGAGCGGCTGGCGGATTTTTTTTTTGTAATTTTGGTGATTTTTAAAAATTTTCTAAAATTGGACTATTTTTCGAGTAAGGGAATTAATCGGAGTTTTTTTTATTTTATATGCACGCGGAATAAAGTGGTCCAATAAGTTGGTTAAGGTTAATATTCCATCTAATTGGGCTAAAAATTGCGGAAAAAAAAAGGTCAACTACAATATGTATAATATATATATATACCTTATATAATATTAATAACATATTGAAAAGTATATTAGATAATAAGAACTTATTGATGTGAATGAACCTTATAACCTAGTATGCTTATTTTTAGAGGCCGAAGAAGAGGATCTTATAGATATTTCTAACATTGTAGAGAACATTTGATATTATTACAATTAAATATTTATTTATATATATATAAGCAATTTTATAATATATCATTATATATACTATTAGTATATTATATATTTATATATTTTATTTATTTATATATTGTTAAAAATATAAAATATATATAAGAAATAAGCATTTATATACTCTGTTCATAGAGAGTAAATGTATATGTTAATATTTTTTTTCCTCAAAAAAAAAAAAAAAAAATTATACCTTTGTTTCTATTGAATTAAATTATTATTGAGTTTGAAATTGTTGTCCCGGGTTTTAAGGTTGTTACAAAAAAGTTTTAAGTATGATTGGGCGGAATCTTACTAAAGACGATTTTTCTTCAGGAGGAAGGATAATTTTTTATACACTAAAAGTAAAAAGAAGCTATTTATGAAGAGAGAATTACACATTCATGAGTGCGGCTATAAGGTGTGGGGTTTTGAAATTGTTGTCCCGGGTTTTAAGGTTGTTACAAAAAAGTTTTAAGTATGATTGGGCGGAATCTTACTAAAGACGATTTTTCTTCAGGAGGAAGGATAATTTTTTATACACTAAAAGTAAAAAGAAGCTATTTATGAAGAGAGAATTAAACATTCATGAGTGCGGCTATAAGGTGTGGGGTTTTGAAATTGTTGTCCCGGTTTTTAAGGTTGTTACAAAAAAGTTTTAAGTATGATTGGGCGGAATCTTACTAAAGACGATTTTTCTTCAGGAGGAAGGATAATTTTTTATACACTAAAAGTAAAAAGAAGCTATTTATGAAGAGAGAATTAAACATTCATGAGTGCGGCTATAAGGCGTGGGGTTTTGAAATTGTTGTCCCGGGTTTTAAGGTTGTTACAAAAAAGTTTTATTCTTGCTTAAATATTTATTATATGGAATAATTACATGTAAGTTGTTGCGTGATTAAAATTAGTTCTTAATGATATTAATTTATTCGCAGTATTTGGATTTATAAATTAGGGAAATTTAGATTTAGGTATTTATTATGTGATTGGCTAAAATCGTGCCAGCAGCCGCGGTTATACGTAGGATTAGAATAAATTTTATTAGTGGAAAGTTAGTTTGTTTATATTACAATTAGGAAGTTGTTTTGTGAAGGTGGAATTTATAAAATGGGAATGAATTGATTTATTGAATGAAGCTTTGAAATTTTTAAGATAAACTAGGATTAGATACCCTATTATTAAAAATGTAAATGTGATAAGCTTGAGTAGTATTAGCTATGTTCTTGAAACTTAAAGAATTTGGCGGTGTTTTAGTCTTTTCAGAGGAATCTGTCCTATAATCGACAATACACGCTATAAGTCACTTAATTTTGTATATCAGTATGTATACCGCCGTCATTATTTATTCTTTTAGGATAAAATTTATGTAATTTTATTGTTAAAAAATATGTCAGGTCAAGGTGCAGCTAATGGTTAAGTAAGAGATGGATTACAATAAGATAATTTAAATGGATTTTTACATTGAGAAATATGTTTATGAAGGTGGATTTGAAAGTAATATTGTTATATTATGGTAATATGATTGTAGCTCTAAAACGTGTACACATCGCCCGTCGCTCTCACTATTAAGGTGAGATAAGTCGTAACACAGTAGGTGTACTGGAAAGTGTATCTAGGATGACAAAGTAAAGCTTTTTAGTTAAGCATTTCATTTACACTGAAAAGGTATTTCGTGCAAGTCGAATTATTTTGAAAAAAAAGTCTTAATTTTGGAGTTGTAAAATAGAATGTATATGAAAAACATTTTTATTTGTTTTGTTTTAGTATAAGTTATAGAAAAAATTTTGTGATTAACAGTGTAATAGTACTGTAAAGGAAAGTTGAAATAGTTGAAATAAGGTATTATTTAAAAGAAAACTTTATGTTGTACCTTGTGTATCAGGGTTTATTAAAAATTTATTATGGATTTAGTTTTCTCGAAACAAAATGAGTTAAAATTTTATGTCAGTTAATGTGGAATAATTATTGAAAATAAAGTTTTGGTAGTGAAATGTTATTCGTCTTTTGTGATATCTAGTTTCCTAAGAAGTGAATTTAATTCGTTTAATTTTAGTAATAATTTATTTTTGATAAGTGTTTATTGAAGTTGAGAAAGGTTTAAGGGGATAAGCTCTTAAATTTCTTATAATAGGGGTATAAAATAATAAGTTGTAGGCTTTAAAGTAGCTATCATTCGAAAAGTGTTATAATTTGTTATGTGAAGATAAAATTTTATATTTATTTAAGATTATTATTAGGATTTATTAGATAATGATTATTTATTAGTAATAATGATAAAATTAGTATATAAAATGTATAGAGTTCAATTGTAATATAAATTTATAATAAGGAATTAGGCAAAAATTAATGTTCGCCTGTTTAACAAAAACATGTCTTTTTGAGTTGAATTTAAAGTCGAACCTGCCCACTGATAGTGAATTGAAGGGCCGCGGTATTTTGACCGTGCAAAGGTAGCATAATCATTAGTCTTTTAATTGAAGGCTCGTATGAATGGTTTGACGAGATATTAGCTGTCTCATTATAATTGGTAGAATTTAACTTTTAAGTGAAAAGGCTTAAATTTTGGTGGAGGACGAGAAGACCCTATAGAGCTTTATATAGAATATAGTAAAATAAATTTAGGGGTTGATTTATTATATTATATTATATATTGTGTTGGGGTGACATAAAGATATAAGTAACTCTTTATTTTTAGAACATAAATTAATGGTATTTTGATCCAGTAATATTGATTGTAAGAATAAGTTACCTTAGGGATAACAGCGTAATTATTTTTGAGAGTTCTTATCAATAAAAAAGATTGCGACCTCGATGTTGGATTAAGGAGTATTATTAGGTGTAGTCGTTTAATAAATAAGTCTGTTCGACTTTTAAATCCTTACATGATCTGAGTTCAGACCGGTGTAAGCCAGGTCGGTTTCTATCCTCGTTTAGATAAAATATTTTAGTACGAAAGGACCAAATATTGAAAATAATTTTTATTGTAGATTAAAATTAAACTATTTTGGCAGATTAGTGCGTTGAATTTAGAATTCACAAATGTAATAGAGTTTACAAATAGTAGTGTTTATGGAAATAGTAAGAATGTTAGTAGGCTCAATTTTATTAATTATTTGTGTTTTAGTGGGTGTAGCATTTTTAACATTGTTGGAGCGTAAGGTATTAGGGTACATTCAAATTCGGAAGGGGCCAAATAAAGTTGGGTTTGTTGGTCTTCCTCAGCCTTTTGCTGATGCAATCAAGTTATTTACGAAGGAATCAGTAAATCCTTCAGTATCAAATTATTTTTTATATTATTTTTCCCCTGTGGTGAGTTTATTTTTAGCTTTATTAGGGTGGATGATTTATCCATTTATTAATGTATTATTTTCTTTTAATTTAGGATTATTGTTTTTTTTAGCTTGCACTAGAATAGGGGTTTATAGAGTGATAATTGCTGGGTGATCGTCTAATTCTAATTATGCGTTATTGGGGGGCATACGGGCTGTTTCTCAAACTATTTCATATGAAGTAAGATTAGCTTTAATTTTATTAAGATTTGTATTTTTAGTAGAGGGGTATAATTTAATAAGATTTTTATTTTATCAGGAGTATGTGTGATTTTTATTTTTAACCTTTCCTTTAATATTAGCTTGATTTGCCTCATGTTTGGCGGAGACTAATCGAACACCTTTTGATTTTGCTGAAGGGGAGTCTGAACTAGTATCGGGATTCAATGTAGAATATAGAAGTGGGGGTTTTGCTTTAATTTTTTTGGCAGAATATGCAAGAATTTTATTTATAAGAATATTGTCTTGTTTATTATTTTTGGGTGCTGATATAATCTCTTTCTTGTTTTTTATCAAATTAGCTGGATTGGCTTTTTTATTTATTTGGGTGCGAGGGACTTTACCGCGTTTCCGTTATGATAAATTGATATATTTGGCGTGGAGGAGATATTTACCTTTGTCTTTAAACTTTCTGTTTTTCTTTGTAGGGGTAAAGATTTTATTTTATTCTATTATTGTTTAGTGAATAAAATTTAGTAAAGTTATTAGAAGAATTTAACTTCTTTCTTATGCTTTCAAAACATATGCTTACATAAAGCTTTATAACTTACTTAACTAAGTTATCTCACAAATCAGTAATTATTGGATTGATTAAGTAATAAGAAAAGTATATAACAGTTAAAATTTGTCCGGTGATAATATAAGGGTCTTCTACTGGTCGGGCTCCAATTCAAGTAAGAAGAATTACAATAGTTGTTATTCTTCAAAATAAAAGTTGATTAATAGGGTAAAACTGAGTTCCACGAAATCTATTTTTATTGAAAAAGGGTATGATTATAAGAATTGCGATTGATATTACTAAAGCAATTACTCCTCCTAATTTATTAGGAATGGACCGTAAGATAGCATAAGCAAATAAAAAGTATCATTCGGGTTGAATATGCACGGGTGTAACTAAAGGGTTAGCGGGAGTGAAGTTGTCGGGATCACCTAGAAGATAGGGGTCTATAAGGGTTAATCATGAAAGTGAAGCGATTATAATTAAGAATCCGAATACGTCCTTAAAGGTGAAGTATGGGTGGAAGGGGATTTTATCTGTATCGCTATTTAGACCGAGAGGGTTATTAGAGCCTGTCTGGTGAAGTAATAAGAGATGAATAAGGACTATTGCACTAACAATAAAGGGAAGAACAAAGTGGAAGGTAAAGAATCGTGTTAAAGTAGCGTTATCGACGGCAAAGCCCCCCCATACTCACTGAACTAACTCAATACCTAAATAAGGAACCGCTGATAGTAGATTGGTAATTACGGTGGCTCCTCAGAATGATATCTGCCCCCAAGGTAGAACGTAACCTATAAATGCAGTTCCTATAACAAGGAACAGAATAATAACGCCAGTTATTCAAGTGTGGAAGTAATTATATGAGCCGTAATATAGACCACGGCCTACATGTAAATATAAGCAGATGAAAAAGAAGGATGCTCCATTAGCGTGAAGGGTTCGTAAGAATCAGCCGTAATTTACATCTCGACAAATATGAGCGACTCTTGAAAATGCTAGATCGATGTGAGCTGTATAATGTATGGCAAGAAATAGGCCTGTTAAAATTTGTGCTATTAAGCATAAACCTAATAATGAACCAAAATTTCATCAGGCCGAAATGTTAGAGGGTGCGGGTAAATCAACTAAAGCGCTGTTGGCAATTTTGAAAAGGGGGTGATTATTTCGTATAGGTTTATACATTAATTTTTTTGTCGTAATGGGCCTTGAAAAATGTTTGTAATTTTAACAATTGCGATTAGTGTTAAAAATAAATAGTTTACTAATATAAGGGTGATTAGGTCAGTGGGATTGTTGTATAGTTTAGATAGTATGTAGGATGAATCGTTGTGTGTAATTGAGTTTGAATTTGTAATTGGGTATATATCATTATTTCAGGTAATAAATCTTCAAGGAGATGCATCGAGAGACGATGATATTAATAGAATAGTAGGGATTATTCTCATAACAATGAGGAGTGTAATTTTAGGAAAGGAGAATATTTCATTTGAAGCCAAGCTTGTAATATAAATAAATAAAACTAATATTCCCCCTAGAAATACTAGGAATAATACATAGGAGAATCAAAATGAAAGAGAAAAGATGCCTGTTGATAAAGAAATGATTAGAGTTTGAATGATAATAATAAGGGTTATTGCTAATGGATGATTTCTGTGAACAAAAATTAGTCTGTTTATAATGTTAAAAATTAATATTCTTAAATTTATGATGCAGAGGGTAGTTTAATAAAAATTTTAATTTTGGGGATTAATGATAAGAATTTTCTTTCCTCTGAGTTTTAGAGGTTCAACCTATTTCTGGTTTACAAGACCAGTATTTTTATTAAATTACTAAAACAATGGTAATAATGTTATATTGAATGGTTGTAATATTTGTGTTTTTAAGAGGTGTGTGAGTGTTTTGTTCCAATCGAAAGCATTTGCTGGCTATATTGTTGAGATTAGAGTTTATAGTGTTGAGTTTATTTTTTATACTATATTTATATTTGCATTACTATGAATTTGAATTGTTTTTTAGAATAGTTTTTCTAACGTTTTCGGTGTGTGAAGGTGCTTTGGGGTTATCAGTTTTGGTTTCAATAATTCGTACTCATGGAAATGATTTTTTTCAAACATTTAGAGTGTTGCAATGTTAAAATTTGTTTTTATATTGAGATTTTTGATAACGGTTTGTTTTTTTCATAAGATTTGGTGAGTGGTACAATCAATTTTATTTATAGCAGCAATAGTTTATATAACGAGAGTAGTTTTAGAGGCAGAAGTTGTGAAATTAAGTTATTTTATAGGATATGATATTTTATCATATGGTTTAATTTTACTTAGTTTTTGAATTTGTGCTTTAATATTGTTGGCCAGAGAATCGGTGTATCGTATAAAGTATTTTGAGGGAATGTTTGTGTTTTTTATTGTGGTTTTATTATTTATATTATTAATAACTTTTAGTAGTGTAGGGTTATTTTCTTTTTATTTGTTTTTTGAAGGTAGTTTAATTCCAACATTGTTTTTAATTTTGGGGTGGGGTTATCAGCCTGAGCGTATACAAGCTGGGGTTTATTTATTATTTTATACATTATTAGCGTCTCTACCGTTGTTGGTTGGCTTATTTAATATTTATGGGATTTATGGGAGATTATATATTGGAATATTGGGAAATATGAGTCTCAATAATTTATTGTTTTATTTGTGTTTGATTTTGGCATTTTTAGTAAAAATACCAATGTTTTTAGTTCACCTATGACTCCCTAAGGCTCATGTTGAAGCACCGGTCTCAGGATCAATAATTTTGGCAGGTGTATTATTAAAGTTGGGGGGTTATGGATTAATTCGTGTCTATATAATACTAGTCTCATTGGGGTTGCAGTTTAATTTTGTTTGAATTAGAATTAGATTAATTGGGGGAGTACTTGTAAGATTAATTTGTTTATGTCAAAGTGACTTGAAGTCTTTAATTGCGTACTCGTCGGTTGCGCATATGGGAATTGTATTAGGAGGGATGATAACAATAACAGTATGAGGATTTAGAAGAACGTTTACGTTGATAGTAGCACACGGACTTTGCTCTTCAGGTTTATTTGCTTTAGCTAATATCTCATATGAACGAATAGGAAGACGAAGATTATTAATTAATAAGGGTATGATGAATTTTATACCATCAATGGCTATATGGTGGTTTTTATTAAGATCTTCTAATATGGCGGCCCCCCCTTCTTTAAATTTAATGGGGGAAATCGGGTTATTAAATAGTATGGTTATGTGGTCGTGGTTAACTATATTTACTTTAATATTATTGTCTTTTTTTAGAGCAGCCTATACGCTTTATCTTTATTCTTATAGTCAACATGGGGTAATGTATTCAGGGGCATATTCGTGTTCTATAGGTTATACCCGAGAATATTTTATGTTATTATTGCATTGACTCCCTTTAAATGTTTTATTTTTGAAGGCGGAAGTTTGTATAATTTGATTGTACATAAGTAGTTTAAATAAAATGTTGATTTGTGATGTCAAAGATGCGTGGATCGCCTTAAGTTATTATATGAAAAATTTCAATTTGTTTTTTGAGATTTATTTTTCTGTTTTTTTGTTCGGTATTAATGTTTTTTAGTGGAATTTATTTTGTATTGAAGGATTTAGTTGTTTTTATTGAATGGGAGATTTTTTCTTTAAATAGTTCCGGGGTAGTAATAACGTTACTGTTTGATTGAATATCATTATTATTTATAAGATTTGTTTTGTTTATTTCTTCTTTGGTTATTTATTATAGAGATGAATATATACATGGGGATGAATTTATTAATCGTTTTATTATTTTAGTATTAATATTTGTCTTATCTATAATATTTTTAATTATTAGTCCTAATTTAATTAGAATCTTATTAGGATGGGATGGGTTGGGATTAGTTTCTTATTGTTTGGTTATTTATTATCAAAATGTAAAATCATATAATGCTGGAATGTTGACAGCCTTATCTAATCGAATTGGGGATGTTGCTTTGTTAATAGCAATTGCTTGAATATTAAATTTCGGTAGATGGAATTATATTTATTATTTGGATTTGATAAGGGGATCAATAGTTAGAGTGATTATTGGTGGATTAGTAGTTTTGGCGGCAATAACGAAAAGTGCTCAAATCCCGTTTTCATCGTGGCTTCCGGCGGCTATGGCAGCCCCAACTCCGGTTTCTGCACTTGTTCACTCATCTACTTTAGTAACGGCAGGGGTTTACTTATTAATTCGTTTTAATAACATTATTGTTGACAATCACCTAGGTTCATTTTTATTGTTATTTGCGGGGCTAACTATATTTATGGCTGGTTTAGGGGCAAATTTTGAGTATGATTTAAAAAAAATTATTGCTTTATCAACTTTAAGTCAATTAGGGTTGATAATAAGAATTTTAAGAATAGGATTCCCTAAATTAGCCTTTTTCCATCTTTTAACTCATGCTCTGTTTAAGGCTTTATTGTTTTTATGCGCAGGGGCTATTATTCATAATATGAATAATGCACAAGATATTCGTTATATAGGTGGATTGTGTAATAACATGCCATTAACATGTGCATGTTTTAATATTTCTAATTTAGCCCTTTGTGGGATACCTTTTTTAGCGGGATTTTATTCTAAGGATTTAATTTTAGAGGAAGCTTTATTGTCAAATTTAAATCTGATTAGTTTCTTTTTATATTTTTTCTCAACAGGTTTGACGGTGTGTTATACGTTTCGGTTGATTTATTATTCTATAACGGGTGATTTTAATTTTTCTTGTTTTCATTCATTGAATGATGAGGGATGAATTATGTTGCGGGGTATATTAACATTAATAAGAATGGCTATTTTAGGTGGAAGAGTGATGAGTTGATTAATTTTCCCTTCTCCTTCAATAATTTGTTTACCTGAAGGTATGAAGTTTTTAACTATTTTAGTGAGAGTAGTTGGGGGGTGAGTTGGGTATGAATTATCAAAGTTTTCATTGTCTTATAGGATGAATGTATTAAACAATTATAAGTTAGTTAGATTTGTTGGTTCTATGTGATTTATACCCTTTATTTCAACCTTTGTAGTAAATTTTTTACCTTTAAACATGGGAAAAATAGCCTTCAAGTCATTTGATCAGGGATGAAGAGAGGATTGAGGTGGACAAATGATTTATAATAGTTCTTCTCGTTTTTCTAATAAAGTTCAATGGTGGCAAAATAATAGATTAAAAGTTTATTTAATAGGTTTTATTTTGTGGGTGTTATTAGTGGTTGTTTTGATGACTTTTTGTTTTAATAGCTTATGAAGAGTGTAACACTGAAGATGTTAAGGAAGTTGTTCAACTTTAGAACGTATTTATAAATAAAGGATTATTATTTATACAATGAAAATGTATTGTTTTAATTAAACTATATAAATAGAAATGTTAACGGAATTAAACCGTTAAAATGAAAAGTTAGCAGCTTTTATTTGTTCTTCACATTTCCTTAATTGGAACAGGGTTCATTGATATTATTAACAGTAATATTCCTCTTTTTGGATTCAATTAATACTAAAAATGGTTCATAAATAAGGGTGAAATCACCAAACGTCAGGTCGAAACTGATTGCTCTTATTGCTTCTTATTTGTAAGATTAATTGGAATTCAATACTTTTTGAGTGCAAATCAAATGTTATAGTTAACTATAATCCTGTATATTAGTTAATTAGCTCATTCGAGTGCGCCTTGGTTTCATTCGTGATACAGCCCGATTAGTAAAATGAGCAGAAATATTAAAGATACTATAGATCATGAAAGGATATTTGAAAATTGTATAATAATTGTTATAGGAAGTAGTAGGGCAATTTCTACATCGAAAATGAGAAAGATTACAGCAATCAGGAAGAATCGTAAAGAGAATGGTAAGCGAGCAGATCTTTTGGGGTCGAACCCACATTCAAATGGCGATCTTTTTTCTCGGTCAATGATAGATTTTTTTGAAATAATTGAGGCTAGAATTATTACGATGATTGAAAGAATGATAGTAATTATTCCAATAATAAATATGATTCAAATTATTTATTTTGATTACTCAACCTTTTTGATTGGAAGTCAAATGTACTGTTATACTAAACAAATAGATTATCTTCCTCATCAGTAGATAGAAATGTATAGGAATAGTCAAACTACATCAACAAAGTGTCAATATCAGGCGGCCGCTTCAAATCCGAAATGATGGTTGGGGGAGAAGTGGGCTATAAGGTGTCGTATAAAACAGATTAATAGGAAGGTAGTACCAATTAGAACGTGAAGACCGTGGAATCCTGTAGCTATAAAGAATGTTGAACCATAAACGGCGTCTGCAATTGTAAATGGGGCTTCAATATATTCGTAGGCTTGTAGAATTGTAAAATAAATTCCTAAAATAATAGTAAAAAAAAGACTTTGTGCGGCTTGTCTATAATTTCTTTCTATTAATCTGTGATGGGCTCAAGTTACTGTAACTCCTGAAGCGAGAAGGATGGCTGTATTTAATAGAGGAATTTGTAACGGATTAAAGGGCTGGATTCCTGCAGGCGGTCAACTGGATCCAAGTTCGATTGCAGGAGATAAGCTTCTGTGAAAGAATGCTCAAAAAAAAGATAGGAAAAAGAATACTTCGGAAACAATAAATAAAATTATCCCTCATCGTAATCCATAGTTTACAGGAATTGTGTGTAATCCTTGATAAGTTCCTTCTCGTGTGATATCTCGTCATCATTGAATTATTGTTAACAGTGTAATCAACCCCCCTAGAAATAAAAGTGAGTTTGAGTATTGGTGGAATCATTTTACTAACCCTGCCACAGTTACTAAGGCACCAATGGCGCCTGTCAATGGCCATGGGCTAGGATTAACGAGATGATATGGGTGGTTTGCATGTGTTGACATTATTAGGTTACTTCTCTAGAGTATAGAGTAATTAAAACTGCGAAAACATAAGCTTGGATTATCGCTACTGCTGATTCTAATGTTAATAGGGCGATTTGAGCAAATACTAAAACTGATAGAAGAGATATCGATAATGTTGGTCCTGTATTCCCCAAGAGTGTTAATAATAAGTGTCCTGCGATTATGTTAGCTGCTAATCGAACAGCCAGCGTTCCTGGTCGAATTAAGTTTCTGATTGTTTCGATGCAAACTATAAATGGTATGAGGATTGGAGGTGTTCCTTGTGGAACTAAATGTGCAAACATGTGTTGGGTGTGATTAATTCATCCATAAATGAGAAAGCTTAATCAAAGTGGAAGGGCTAAAGTTAATGTCATTACTATATGTCTGGTGCTAGTGAATACGTAAGGGAATAAACCTAAAAAATTGTTAAATAGGATAAGGGTGAATAATGAGACGAAAATAAATGCTTCTCCGGTGTGAGAAGTCTCTCCAATTAATAGTTTAAATTCTTTATAAAGAGTGTTTACAATTGAATATCAAATAAAGGAGATTCGTGAAGGAATCAGTCAAAAGGTTAGGGGGAGTAAAAATAGTCCTGTAAAAGTTCTGATTCAATTTAATGAAATATTTAAAATATTAGTAGAGGGGTCAAAAATTGAAAATAGATTAGTTATCATTTTCAATTCAACAACGTTTTACTTAGATTTGTTTTTGATATAAGATAATTTGATTCTGGTATTAGAAAGGAATAGTTTAATACGGAAAAAACAATTAGTGAAAGAGTAAATAATATGTATAATAAAATTCATCATATAGGAGCTATTTGCGGGATAAAGAAATATTATATTTATAATAATTTTAGTATGACATACTAATGTTATTTTTTTTTTAACTAATTTCTTCATTAGAAGTAGTTGTTAATTACTATAAAATGGTTTAAGAGACCAATACTTACTTTCAGTCATCTAATGACGAGTTCAATATATTGTTAATTCATTTAATGAATGTTTTGGTATTTACTCTTTCAATTACAATTGGTATAAAACTATGATTTGCTCCACAAATTTCAGAACATTGGCCGTAGTACAAACCTGGCCGGTTCATAAAGAAATTGGTTTGATTTAATCGGCCCGGTGTTGCATCTACCTTTGCGCCTAAGGCGGGGACAGTCCATGAGTGCAATACGTCTGCAGCTGTTACTAGTATTCGAACTTGAGTATTTATTGGTAAAACAGTTCGATTATCTACATCTAAAAGACGAAAACCACTTAAAGGGAGTTCATTATAGGGGACCATATATGAATCAAATTCATATGGGTTTGAGAAATCGGTATATTCATAAGATCAGTATCATTGATGCCCGACTGTCTTTACAGTGATAATTGGTTTTAAAGATTCATCTAGTAAGTAAAGAAGACGTAAGGAAGGAAGAGCAATAAAAATTAAAGTGATTGCAGGAATGATTGTTCAAATTACTTCGATGGTTTGCCCTTCAAGTAAGTAACGATGAGTGTATTTATTGAAAAATATTGCTCTTATAATATACGCAACTAAAATAGTGATTATTAATAGAATCAATAAGGCATGATCATGGAAGAATGTTAATTGTTCTATTAAGGGGGAAGCTCTATTTTGTAAGTTTAAATCAGATCAGGTGGCCATTATTCTAATAAAAGGAAATTCTTTATATGAAGAGCTTAAGTCTACTGCACTAATCTGCCATATTAGAAATTAATTAGTATTGGAAGTTCAGAATAACTGTGCTCGGCTGGCGGAGTTGCTTGATACCATTCTAGTGAACTAATCATATTTAAGGGGAAGAGGACTGTTCGGTTAGAGATTATTCTTTCTCAAATAATGAAAATTAAAAGGAGAATACCAATAAATGAAATGGTTGATCCTAAGCTGGATACAATGTTTCAAGATGTGTAAACATCTGGGTAATCGGAGTATCGTCGTGGTATACCTGCTAGACCAAGAAAGTGTTGAGGAAAAAAGGTGAGATTTACACCAATAAATATAATGACAAATTGAATTTTCAATCATTTAGGATTTAAAGTCAATCCTGTAAATAAAGGATATCATTGAATGAATCCTGCTATAATAGCAAAAACTGCTCCTATAGATAGAACATAGTGGAAATGAGCTACGACATAATACGTGTCATGAAGAATGATATCAATTGAAGAGTTGGCTAATACTACTCCAGTTAAACCACCGATTGTAAATAAGAAAACAAATCCTAGAGCTCATAATAAGGCGGGGCTATAATTTAGTTGAGTCCCATGAAGTGTTGCTAGTCAACTAAAGATTTTAATACCAGTGGGAACAGCAATAATTATAGTAGCAGAAGTAAAGTAAGCGCGTGTGTCGACATCTATTCCTACTGTGAACATGTGATGGGCTCACACAACAAAACCGAGTAATCCAATTGCAAGTATAGCATAAATTATTCCAAGTGTTCCAAATGCTTCTTTTTTCCCACTTTCCTGTCTAATAATATGAGAAATTATGCCAAATCCTGGTAAAATTAAAATGTAGACTTCAGGGTGGCCAAAAAATCAAAATAGGTGTTGATAAAGAATGGGATCCCCACCACCAGCAGGATCGAAAAAAGATGTATTTAGATTTCGATCAGTTAGTAATATAGTAATAGCTCCCGCTAAAACTGGTAGAGATAGAAGTAGTAATAATGCAGTGATAGCCACGGACCACACAAACAATGGGGTTTGGTCTAGTGATATTCCTGGTGCTCGCATATTAATAGTGGTAGTAATAAAATTAACAGCCCCTAGAATTGATGAGATTCCTGCTAAATGAAGAGAGAAAATTGCTAAATCAACTGATGCACCGGCGTGGGCAATTCCTGATGACAGGGGCGGATATACTGTCCATCCGGTTCCCGCTCCGTTATCTACCAGACTTCTAGCCAATAAGAGGGTTAGAGAAGGCGGAAGTAATCAAAAACTTATGTTATTTATCCGAGGAAATGCCATATCTGGTGCCCCAAGTATAAGGGGAACTAGTCAATTACCAAATCCTCCGATTATAATAGGTATAACTATAAAAAAAATTATTACGAAAGCGTGTGCCGTTACAATTACGTTATAGATTTGGTCATCTCCAATTAAATAACCAGGTTGTCCTAGCTCTGCTCGAATTAATAGGCTTAAAGATGTCCCCACTATTCCCGCTCATGCTCCGAAAATAAAATACAATGTTCCGATATCCTTATGATTTGTTGAAAAAAGTCATTGTTGCGGTATAGGTAAAATGGCTGAGATATAGGCAATAAACTGTAAATTTATTTAGGAGGGGATTTCTCTTTTACCAGTAGCCTTATAGTCAACTTATGATGTTAGATTGCAAATCTGAAGGGGTAAAATTTATTTTACTAAGGCTTAAAAAAATGTTCTTTATTTATAGCTTTGAAGGCTATTAGTTTGTTTAACTTAAAACCTTTCGGTCAAGTTAAATGATTCTGAATATTATCGAGCTGATTGCTAATCCTAGTGTTGAAATTGAGGTGAGAGATAAAAGTGTTGTTAGTTTAGTTCAACTGATTGGGCTACTTAAATTTCATTTTAATTCAGAGTTGGATAGAAGAAAGGCAGTGAATGTTAATCGTAGGTAGTAGAATAAGGTGATTAAAGTTGTGACAGCCATAAAGGTGATGAGGAACAATAAATTTAACTCAGCTATTGTTTGAATAATAATTCATTTTGGTAAAAATCCGAGGAAAGGGGGTAGGCCTCCCAACGATAAAAGTAGTATAAATAAGCAGAATTTTATCATGTGGTTATTATTTAGTGTAAGAAAATTTTGATTGATGTGAAAGATTTGGAGTGATATAAAAATGTAAATGATTGATAATCTTAAGAAAGAGTAAATTATAAAATAAATTTCTCATACATTTTCTCCTGTTAATATTCCACCAATTATTCATCCTAGGTGGTTAATCGATGAATAAGCTATTAATTTTCGTAATGATGTTTGATTTAATCCTCCAATTGAACCAACTATAACAGATCTTAAGATTACGATAATTGTGAATGCATTTAATTGGATTAAATAAGAGAGTAATATTAATGGAGCAATTTTTTGTCATGTTATCAGGGTGAAACAGTTAAATCAGTTTAATCCTTCCATTGTTCCTGGGAATCAAAAATGAAAGGGGGCGGCTCCCATTTTTAATAATAAAGCAGAACTAATGATTAAATCTAGTGTAAAAAAAGGTTTTTGATGTATTTGGGTGAAAATATAAAGTAAAATAATTGAAAATAAAAGAATAGCTGAAGCAAATGCTTGAATGAGAAAGTATTTTAGTGAGGCTTCAGTGGATAAAATGTTTTTATAATTGGTTATTAGGGGGATAAACGATAGTAGATTAATCTCTAATCCTATTCAAACACCAAATCAAGAATTCGATGAAATAGAGATCAAAGTACCTATAACCAGGGTAACTAAAAATAACATTTTTGCAGGATTAATTAAAATTAAAAAGGAGGTAATCCTATTTACGGGGTATGAACCCATTAGCTTTATTTAGCTTACCTTTTTGGTGAAATATTTGTGTACTTTGGTGTATGAAGCACGTGGATTTTTGATGTCTTAGGGAATAGTTTAAATCTATTAAGTACAATAATGGTAATGAAGGTAATAAATTACATGATTTACTCTATCACAGTAATCCTTTTATCAGGCACTTCATT